TAAAGTTCAATGAGTATTTGGTTCATCCCACACGTACCCGTCATGGGCATCCTGCTTTTCTATGTTCTATAGACTTGTATGTAACTATTGAGAGTCGGGATATTATACATAGTGTGAATATTCCACCAAAAAGTTTGATTTTAGTTCAAAATGATCAATATGTAGAATCTGAACAAGTGATTGCCGAGATTCGTGCCGGAACGTCTACTTTTCATTTTAAAGAGAGGGTTCGAAAACATATTTATTCTGAATCAGAGGGAGAAATGCACTGGAGTACTGATGTCTACCACGCACCTGAATATACATATAGTAATGTTCATCTATTACCAAAAACAAGTCATTTATGGATATTAGCGGGGGGTCCGTGCAGATCCAGTATAGTGTCTTTTTCGCTTCACAAAGATCAAGATCAAATGAATGTTCATTCTTTTTCTGTCGACGAAAGATATAGCTCTGATCTCTCAATTACTAAGGATCGAGTAAGACATAAATTGTTGGATCCTTCTGGTACTCGTAAAAAATATAGGGAAATTCTTGATTATTCAAGACTTGATCGAATTATATCCAATGGTCATTGGAATTTCATATACCCTTCGATTCTCCAAGAGAATTCTGATTTCTTGGCGAAAAGACGAAGAAATAGATTTCTCATCCCATTACAATACGATCAAGAACGAGAGAAAGAATTAATACCCTCTTTTGGTATTTCGATTGAAATACCCATAAATGGTATTTTACGTAGAAATAGTATTCTTGCTTATTTTGATGATCCACGATACAGAAGAAAGAGTTCGGGAATTACTAAATATGGGACCGCGGAGGTGGATTCAATAGTCAAAAAAGAAGAGTTGATTGAGTATCGAGGAGCAAAAGAATTGAGTCCGAAATACCAAATGAAAGTGGATCGGTTTTTTTTTATTCCCGAAGAGGTGCATATCTTACCCGGATCTTCGTCTATAATGGTCCGGAACAATAGTATCATTGGAGTAGATACACAACTCGCTTTAAATACAAATACAAGAAGCCGAGTAGGTGGATTAGTCCGAGTGGAGAGAAAAAAAAAAAGTATTGAACTGAAAATCTTTTCTGGAGATATTCATTTTCCCGGAGAGACAGATAAGATATCCAGACACAGTGGCATTTTGATACCACCAGGAACGGAAAAAAAAAATTCTAAGGAATCAAAAACAAAATCGAAAAATGGGATCTATGTCCAACGGATCACACCTATCAAAAAAAAGTATTTTGTTTTGGTTCGACCCGTAGTCACATATGAAATAGCTGATGGGATAAATTTAGCAAAACTTTTCCCTCAAGATCTCTTGCAGGAAAAAGAAAATGTCCAGCTTAGAGTTGTCAATTATATCCTTTATGGAAATGGAAAGTCAATTCGAGGAATTTATCACACAAGTATTCAATTAGTTCGGACTTGCTTAGTATTGAATTGGGACCAAGAAAAAAACAGTTCTATGGAAGAGGTTCATGCTTCCTTTGTTGAAGTAAGGGCAAATGATCTGATTCGTGATTTCATAAGAATTGAATTAGTCAAGTCTACTATTTCATATACCGGAAAAAGGTACGATACGGCAGGTTCGGGATTGATTCCTGATAATGGATTAGATCGCACCAATATCAATCCTTTTTATTCCAAAGTGAAGATTCCATTAGTTACCCAGCATCAAGGAACTATTGGTACGTTGTTGAATCGAAATAAGGAAGGCCAATCTTTGAGAATTTTGTCATCATTCAATTGTTTTCGAGTTGGTCCATTCAACGGTTCGAAATATAACAATGTGGCAAAAGAATCGAATCCCATAACTCCAATTAGGGGTTTGTTGGGCCCCTTAGGTACAATAGTACCTAAAATAGTGAACTTTTATTCATCTTACCATTTAATAACTCATAATCAGATCTTGTTAAACAAATATTGGCTACTTGACAATTTTAAACAGACTTTCCAAGTACTTGAAGTACTTAAATACTGTTTAATAGATGAAAATAGGAGGATTTATAATCCCAGTCCATGCAATAACATCATTTTGAATCCATCCCATTTGAATTGGTGCTTTCTACATTACAATTATTGTGAAGAGACATCCACAATAATTAGCATTGGACAATTTATTTGTGAAAATATATGTCTATTTAAATATGGACCACACATAAAAAAATCTGGTCAAATTTTCATTGTTCATGTTGACTCTTTAATTATAAGATCAGCTAAGCCTTATTTGGCCACTCCAGGAGCGACTGTTCATGGACATTATGGAGAAACCCTTTCTGAAGGAGATACATTAGTTACATTTATATATGAAAAATCCCGATCTGGTGACATAACGCAAGGTCTTCCAAAAGTGGAACAAATCTTAGAAGTGCGCTCGATTGGTTCAATATCGATGAACCTTGAAAGGAGAGTTGAAGGTTGGAACGAGCGTATACCAAGAGTTCTTGGAATTCCTTGGGGATTCTTAATTGGAGCTGAACTAACCATAGCCCAAAGTCGTATCTCTTTGGTTAATAAGATCCAAAAGGTTTATCGATCCCAGGGGGTACAGATCCATAATAGACATATAGAGATTATTGTACGGCAAGTAACATCAAAAGTGTTGGTTTCAGAAGATGGAATGTCTAATGTTTTTTTACCTGGAGAACTAATCGGATTGTTGCGAGCGGAACGAGCAGGGCGTGCTTTAGACGAAGCAATCTGTTATCGGGCAATTTTATTGGGAATAACGAGGGCATCTCTGAATACTCAAAGTTTCATATCCGAAGCAAGTTTTCAAGAAACTGCTAGAGTTTTGGCAAAAGCTGCTCTACGGGGTCGTATTGATTGGTTGAAGGGTCTGAAAGAAAATGTTGTTTTGGGGGGGATTATCCCTGTCGGTACTGGATTCAAAAAATTAGTGCACCGTTCAAAGCAAGACATTCATTTGGAAATAAAAAAGAAAAATCTATTCGAGTTGGAAATGAGAGATATTTTGTTACACCATAGAGAATTTTTTTGTTCTTGCGCCCCAAGCAATTTCTATGACACACCAGAAAAATCATTTAAGCGAATTCATAATTCTTAAGGAGATATTTTTATTTTTACTTTACTAGTTATTGATTGGGTACTAAATAAAATGAAGAAATTAAGTTAAGTAATAAAAAAAATTAATGGTTTGGGCTGTGTATCAACGGCCAATCCCGGCAGAAGGTTCCGTAGGAACAATTATTTATTTGTTTATTTGTTAAAAAAAAAGAAAGCGTGGGAAAGATGACAAGAAGATATTGGAACATCCATTTGGAAGAGATGATGGAAGCAGGAGTTCATTTTGGTCATGGTACTAAGAAATGGAATCCTAGAATGGCCCCTTACATCTCTGCAAAGCGTAAAGGTATTCATATTATAAATCTCACTAGAACTGCTCGTTTTTTATCGGAAGCCTGCGATTTAGTTTTTGATGCAGCAAGTCGAGGAAAAAACTTCTTAATTGTTGGTACCAAAAATAAAGCAGCGGATTTAGTAGCATCAGCTGCAATAAGGGCTCGATGTCATTATGTTAATAGAAAATGGCTCGGCGGTATGTTAACGAATTGGTCCACTACGGAAACGAGACTTCATAAGTTCAGAGACTTAAGAGCAGAACAAAAGATGGGGAAACTCAACCGTCTCTCTAAAAGAGATGCAGCAATGTTGAAGAGAAAATTATCTACTTTGCAAACATATCTGGGCGGGATCAAATATATGACTGAATTGCCCGATATTGTAATAATCGTTGATCAGCAAGAAGAATATACAGCTCTTCGAGAATGTGTCATTTTGGGAATTCCGACGATTTGTTTAATCGATACAAATTGTGACCCAGATCTCGCAGATATTTCGATTCCAGCCAACGATGACGCTATAGCTTCAATCCGATTGATTCTTAACAAATTGGTATCCGCAATTTGTGAGGGCCGTTCTAGCTATATAAGAAGTCGTTGATTATGTTATGATTAAGAATAATAATAATAAGATTAGTTAATTATTTTGATTTATTGGATCGGTTACTATTCTTGTCTTTCATTTTTAAAAAGAGATAAAATGGGATATTGATATTATGTTATGTGATTTCTTGGTATCCTAACTATATGATTAATGATGAAAGTAGATGAGTCGAGAAAGAGATGGTTGAATCAAAATAATTCTTTTTTTCAGTTCGATTTCTGTCAGAGGACAATATGAATGTTATACCATGTTCCATTAAAACACTCAAAGGGTTATACGATATATCAAGTGTAGAAGTAGGCCAACATTTATATTGGCAAATAGGAGGTTTACAAATTCATGCCCAAGTACTTATCACTTCTTGGGTCGTAATTGCTATCTTATTAGGTTCAGTCATCATATCCGTTCGGAATCCACAAACCATTCCGACCGACGGTCAGAATTTCTTCGAATATGTCCTTGAATTTATTCGAGACTTGAGCAAAACCCAGATTGGAGAAGAATATGGCCCTTGGGTTCCCTTTATTGGAACTATGTTCCTATTTATTTTTGTTTCTAATTGGTCAGGTGCCCTTTTACCTTGGAAAATCATACAGTTACCTCATGGGGAGCTAGCCGCCCCCACAAATGATATAAATACTACTGTTGCTTTAGCTTTACTCACGTCAGTAGCATATTTTTATGCGGGTCTTACCAAAAAAGGATTGGGTTATTTCGGAAAATACATTCAACCAACTCCAATACTTTTACCAATTAACATCCTAGAAGATTTCACAAAACCTTTATCTCTTAGTTTTCGACTTTTCGGGAATATATTAGCTGATGAATTAGTAGTTGTTGTTCTTGTTTCTTTAGTACCTTTAGTAGTTCCTATACCTGTCATGTTTCTTGGATTATTTACAAGCGGTATTCAAGCTCTTATTTTTGCAACTTTAGCCGCGGCTTATATAGGGGAATCCATGGAGGGTCATCATTGATTAGTTTTCGAAATAGTCTTTATTTTTAAGCTTATCCCAATTGAGGCAATGCATAGTTCAAGATTGGTTCTTAGTTGAGGAACATAATAGATATAAATACATATATATATACGACTAGAGTTGTAGGAGGAAAGATAGACGATATTACGAAATGGCGGATGGGTTAGTGGGGGTCACCACTAGATATATGGAATGTTTATAAGGCCAGCCACAGCCCCTGTATATTTTTCGAAAAATTCTTCTAGAGAATCCGATTCAATAGAAAAAGAAAATGCGGGCGGTTTACGTTATGAAAGAAACAAATGTATATGTGATATTAGATATATACTAGTTATATAGGGGTTATCTCTATCTATATTTCTATATTAATTTCATTTCCATAGATTTTTGTGATCAAATAAGTAATAATTCATTGGTTGATTGTATCATTAACCATTTTTTTTTTGTGCGAGGAACCTATCATCATGAATCCACTGATTTCTGCCGCTTCCGTTATTGCTGCTGGATTGGCCGTAGGGCTTGCTTCTATTGGACCTGGAATTGGTCAAGGTACTGCTGCAGGCCAAGCCGTAGAAGGTATTGCGAGACAACCAGAAGCAGAAGGAAAAATACGAGGTACTTTATTACTTAGTCTAGCTTTTATGGAAGCTTTAACAATTTATGGACTGGTCGTGGCATTAGCGCTTTTATTTGCGAATCCTTTTGTTTAATTTAATCCTAGAATGAAAATGTAAAAAAGTACGTTACCTACTTTTTTCTTATTTTATTAACTCGTTGCCATTTGCTTCTGTGAATTATATCAATACTTTATTCCTACAATTATGTATATGTATTTGTTGCGACAATACCCCGGGAAGGAGTGATTTGAGGATGAGGAATTTGTGGATTCACTCGCTTTCTCCCTTCCCATCCTTAGTTTAGTACGATGGAATTTTTCTTTTAGGAAGTGTTTGAACAAAGGAGATATTTTGCAATTGATACGAGACCCAGGACCTAACTTAATAAGTATCTTATCGGATACTTCAAAAAAAAGAAGAAATTTTGTAATTCTCAATCTCAAATTCAATAAATAGATTTAATCTACTCCCATTAACATTAAAAAAAAAACGGGAAATTAAGAAAAAGAAATCGATAAAAAAAAGGGCGAGTCAAGTGATACAAAAAGAACTCTGTTCTTTCTTAGTCCTATCTATAAGAGGAGAGCATATGAAAAATGTAACCGATTCTTTCGTTTCCTTAGGCCACTGGCCATCCGCCGGGAGTTTCAGGTTTAATACCGATATTTTAGCAACAAATCCAATAAATCTAAGTGTAGTGCTTGGTGTATTGATTTTTTTTGGAAAGGGAGTGTGTGCGAGTTGTATATTTCACGAATAGGTTGGATCTAACCGACTGCACTTTATTTATGTTATTCTATATTTTTATAGGATAAATAGGAAAAAAGTGCATAATCTCGACGAATTCCTTCTGAGTAAATTCATAAATCATATGTAAGAACCATAGCATTTCGTTATTCATTGGTAAGTTAACTTTGATTCTCTATCAACCAACCAATAATGTGAGACCATTAACATGGTTAAAGCTAAACTGTTTGAAGTCCGGGCACAACATGGTACTCTTTCTACCACTACGTTAATAACGAAATGGTTTAAAAAAGAATAGTTGATAATTTTTCCGATATAGAACACTCATATCGATAAAATGATTTGAACCATTTACTAGAATAAAGAAAGGGCGCCTTGCCCTTTATTATATTATCCAATGCCGAATCGGCAACCTATGTTATGTATAAAAAGGGGGAATTTTTGGATTTGAATAAAAAAGGAAATCAATTGAAATTTGAAAATTTTCTATATTTTCAATGAAATAAAGAACAAATAAAGAAACAACTTTGCTGACAATTATAGATTTTTTGTCTGGTCGGAAGAGTCCTCCTAATATTCTGTTCTTGTATCGGTTTTGATATGTTTGAATATAAACAGAAATAGAGAGGATAGGCTCATTATATTAAAAAAAGATACGGGAATGTCCATAAAATAAAAAATGGAGCGTGAGAGCCAAATGAATCGAAAGATTCATGTTTGGTTCGGGAAGAGATCATGGAAGTTGTGAAATTAATGGTAAGATAATCTACTTTCATTAAACGATTTATTAGATAATCGAAAACAGAGGATTTTGAGTACTATTCGAAATTCGGAAGAATTACGTAGAGGGGCCATTGAACAGCTCGAAAGAGCCCGGTCTCGTTTACGGAAAGTAGAAATGGAAGCAGATGAGTATCGAATGAACGGATACTCTGAGATAGAACGAGAAAAAGCCAATTTGATTAATGCTACTTCTTCTAGTTTGGAACAATTAGAAAATTACAAAAATGAAACCCTTCATTTTGAACAACAAAGAGCAATTAATCAGGTCCGACAACAAGTTTTCCAACAAGCCTTACAGGGAGCTCTAGGAACTCTGAATAGTTGTTTAAATAGCGAGTTACATTTCCGTACCATCAGTGCTAATATTGGAATCCTCGGGGCCATGGAAGAAATAACTGATTAGCCC